GTGGTAGTGACAATTACAGTAACAGTTACATTTATAGTTCCATTTGTGGTGAGATTGCGGGTTCCGGTATAAGAACCAGAACGGATGGTAGTGATTTAACTATAAGAGAAAGTTCTAATGATCTGGATGTAACTCAAAAATACAGGCATTTGTGGGTTCAATGTGAAAATTGTTATGGATTAAATTATAAGAAATCTTTTAAATCAAAAATGAATCTTTGTGAACAATGTGGATATCATTTGAAAATGAGTAGTTCAGATAGAATCGAACTTTTGATCGATCCGGGTACTTGGGATCCTATGGATGAAGACATGGTTTCTCTGGATCCCATTGAATTTCATTCGGAGGAGGAGCCTTATAAAGATCGTGTCGATTCTTATCAAAGAAAGACAGGATTAACTGAGGCCGTTCAAACAGGCATAGGCCAACTAAACAGTATTCCCGTAGCAATCGGGGTTATGGATTTTCAGTTTATGGGGGGTAGTATGGGATCCGTGGTCGGGGAGAAAATCACCCGTTTGATTGAGTACGCTACTAAAAAATTTCTACCTCTTATTATAGTGTGTGCTTCCGGGGGGGCACGCATGCAAGAAGGAAGTTTGAGCTTGATGCAAATGGCTAAAATATCTTCTGCTTTATATGATTATCAATCAAATAAAAAGTTATTCTATGTACCAATCCTTACATCTCCTACTACAGGTGGGGTGACTGCTAGTTTTGGTATGTTGGGGGATATCATTATTGCCGAACCCAATGCCTACATTGCATTTGCGGGTAAAAGAGTAATTGAACAAACATTGAATAAAACAGTACCTGAAGGTTCACAAGCGGCTGAATATTTATTCCAGAAGGGCTTATTTGATCTAATCGTACCACGTAATCCTTTAAAAAGCGTTCTGAGTGAGTTATTTCAGCTCCACGCTTTCTTTCCTTTGAATCAAAATTAAAGAGCATTAAGTTCTATTTTTTTATTTGTAGCAAACAAGTAGTTAGTTTATCGGAATCCAAGTAAAAATAAGACGAACGGGGTTTCTTTGTTGACATAAGGTCTAATTGTAGAAAGAATCAAAAGTTAAAGTTGCGCATAACTCTTTTTTTCTATATTTATATTCCTGATTACTAATTAAGAAGCCTCTATCAACAAGATAAAAGAGTGAATTCTTCTTTTCGTGAAATTAGGAAAATAAAAAAAATTTCCTCTTACCGTCTTACGTACGTATATATAATTCAAATATAGAAAATGAAAATATAGATATAGAGTTTTTCTCTTTATATATCTACCGCGAATCCCATTTTGATTAAGAATCCCTTTTGGGTCGGATTCTAACGAATCTTTCGATAATTTGTAAGAAACTTTTTCTTTATTAAATTATTATAAGACAAGAGCAAAAGACGAAGAAAAAAAAGAATATAATAATAAAGGCGATTATCATATATATCTTTTACATATCTTTTATATAGAAAGATGAATAAGTCCATCATATACTCACTTAGATATATACTTAGATCTATACTAATGAAAATTCGAATTTCAGAAATATTAATTAATAAGAATTACAATTCTTAATTATAATTATTATAAGATATCTTTATAAATAAAAATAACAGGTACAAATAGTAAATCGAGGTATCCATTCTATGACAACTTTTGACTTTCCCTCTGTGTTGGTGCCTTTAGTAGGCCTAGTATTTCCGGCAATGGCAATGGCTTCTTTATCTCTTCATGTTCAAAAGAATAAGACTGTTTAGATCTGATGGGCCCAACTCTCATCCATTTTTTTTTCAAAACTTGGACTTGTATCATAACACAGATTTTTATTTAGGGGAATATGGTATAACATGCGGTTTCCGCCGAACATAAAGGAGAGGCTCTTATGCTTATGCCTGTAGAAAGATGATATATGGGTAAAGGAATTCTATCTATTTGAAAATATATCAGGATCGGCGGATGGCTGAAATGTAAAGTCGGTGTATCTATATGTATATCGATGGGATCATACGAAGGGTATGGTATGTTATTATTTTAAATCTAACCAATTTGATGAATTACTCTTAAAGGTTCACAGCAAACTAGTACTAGTTGATGAGAGTTACTTCGGAAACAAAAAGAGTAAAGTCTGGGGTATTTTCTTAATTCCAATAAAACGAAACCGGATCAAGTATGAGTTGTCGATCAGAACATATATGGATAGAACCTATAACGGGGTCTCGAAAAACAAGTAATTTCTGCTGGGCCGTTATCCTTTTTTTAGGGTCATTAGGATTCTTATTGGTTGGAACTTCCAGTTATCTTGGTAGAAACTTGATATCTTTATTTCCGTCTCAGCAAATCCTTTTTTTTCCACAGGGGATCGTGATGTCTTTCTATGGAATCGCGGGTCTCTTTATTAGCTCCTATTTGTGGTGCACACTTTCGTTGAATGTAGGGGGTGGTTATGATCGATTTGATAGAAAAGAAGGAATGGTGTGTATTTTTCGTTGGGGATTTCCTGGAAAAAAT